AATAGACGAGTTCACGCTCAAAAAACCCCCCTATGATGAACTGTATAATCATTGGGTTTATACAAAGACCAAAAAAAAGAACAAGATAAAAAACGAATTACTTAATAGAATTAAGGCTCTAGACATGGGATTTCTTTCTCGGGATATACTTGAAAAAAGAACTAGATTGGTTAAGGATAATGATAATGATAATGATAAGACTCAAAAAAAAGACCGGCCTAATCAAAAATTATACTTGTCTCAAGAGTATGATCCTTTTTTGAACGGACCATATCGTGGAACACCCCAACAGCGGTTTTCACCTTCAATCAGAAATAAAACAAATTTTAGAAAGACAGTGAAAATGAATAAGATTCATGGTATCCTTCTTTTTGGTACTGATGACACCGATTACCAAGACTTTAAACAGAAAGAATTTGAACAGAAAGTGGATCCATTTTCTAAATTTGACCAGAAAGTGGACCCATTTTCTAACAAAGAATTTTCACCAGAAATTAATATTGTTTTAACTTTCCTCCGTAAATTTATTAGAAAAACAAGCTCGAGTCTCGGTCTCAATTTGAAGATTTTAAAAAATTATAAAGAAGAATTTTCAACTTTGATGCCCTTAGAACTTAATATTCTTTCAACTTTCCTCCGTAAATTTGTTATAAAAACAAGCTTGAGTCTCAATTTGAGGGTCCCTTCTTTATTTTCAGAAAATAAAAAAAGAAAAAAAAAATCTATTGGAATTGGAATCAAAGAAATCGATAAAAAAGTCCCTCGATGGTCATCCAAATTAATCAGCGAAATGGAAGCAGAATTTCTCGACTATGCATATGGGAGAGTGCCGAAAGAACCCCATCTTTGCTCAAGAGCACTGAAAGAAATAGTGCTATCTAAAGAGCCGAAAAATTTGGCTGATCCCTATGCGCGCCGAGACTACGCGATTTACCTAGATATATTGAAAGAGCCAGATTTTGAGCGAGACCTAATCATGAGTTCTACACGCGCTCAAAGGCGGAAAGTTATTATTTTGAAACTGCTTCACCCAAAGCCGCAGTCCCCGCTTTTTTGGGGCAGAATCAAAAGTGTTCTCGGTTATTTTTTTACTCATCCAATAAAATTTATTTTTATAAATTGGATGGGTAAAAGAACAAAATCCAAAATTTTAAATTCTACAAAAAAACAGACAAAAACAAGAGAGGAAAAGGCGAAGATCGCATCCCAGGAAAAAAAAAAGGAAGAGCTAATGCGGATACAAGTGGAGAGCGCATGGGAAAACCTGCCATATGGACCGGGAATACGAAGTTCCTTATTACTAATGCAATCGTTTCTTAGAAAAAATATAAGTCTCCCTTTACTCATAATAGCTAAAAATATTGGCCGTTTGTTATTTTTGCAAGTTCCTGAGTGGGCTGAGGATTTTCAGGAATTGAATAGAGAAAGGCATTTTCCATGCACCCATCTTGGTGTTGGACTAAACGATCCAGAGGTTTTGGCCCATTGGGCGGAAGAAGGTTTTGACATAAAAATCCTATATCCTTTCCGCTTGAAACCTTGGCACAGATCTAAGCTAAAAGCTCCTCGCAGAAATCGAATCAAAAAGAAAAAAAAACGAAATGTACAAAAGGAAGTGGAAAAGGAAGTGGAAGATGATTTTGGTTTTTTAACCATTTTGGGAATGGAAACTGAATATCCTTTCGGTTCTCCCCGAAAAAGATCTTCTTTGATGACTTCCTTTTTTAAACCCATTTTTAAGAAACTAGGAAAACAAATGAAAAAAAAGAAGGCTTTTGAAGATTTTAAAGTTCTAGGGGTTTTCAAAAAAGTAATATCAGAATTCTCAAAGAGAAATCAAATTCCATTAGTTAGATCGAAAAAAATAGATGAATCAAGTGAAACTAAAAAAGATTCTACAATCAACAATCAGATAATTGAAGAATCGTTTACTCAAATTCGATCTATAGATCGGGCAAATTCTTTACAGACAGAACAAAAAATGAAGAACCTAACGGAACAAGAAATGAAGAATCTAACTGATAGAACAAGCACAATCAAAAATAAAATACAAAGACTTACAAAAGATAAAAAAAAAGAAACTTCCGGAATAAATCGTAGTACAAATTCTAATGTAGAATCACAACCACTAAAAAGGATTTGGCAAATATTAAAACGAAGAAACGCTCGATTAATCAGCCAATTCCATTATTTTAAATTACATTATTTTCTCAAAATTTTTATTGAAAAAATATACATAGATATCTTTCCACGTATCATTAATATTACCAGAATCAATACACAACCTTTACCAGAAAAAATTCTTGAGAAATACATTTCTAATAATGAAAGAAATCAAAAAAAAATGAACTTTTTTTCGGTTTCGACTATCAAAAAGGCACGTTCTAATTATACTATTAGAACTAGTAAGAAGAATTCACATATCTTTTATGACTTATCTTCCTTGTCGCAAAGAGATGTATTTTTCAAATTATCACAACCCCAAGCTATTAACTTGTCTAAGTTAAGATCTGCTCTTCAATATCATGGAACATCTTTTTTTCTTAAGACTGCAATAAAGGATTCTTTTGAAATACAGGGAATATTTCATTCCGAATTAAGGCATAAGAAACCTCGAAGTTATGATCAATGGAAAAACTGGTTAAGAGGCCATCCTCAATACAACTTATCTCCGATTAGATGGTCTAGATTAATACCACAAAAATGGCGAAATAGAGTCAATCAACGTTGTACGGCTGAAAATAAAGATTTTCAAAAATGGAGTTCAGATGAAAATGAAAAAGACCTATTATTTCATTACACAAATCCAAATTTGTGTAAAGTCTATTCAGTACCAAATCAACAAGAGAATTTTCAAAAATACTATAGATATGGTCTTTTATCATATAAATCTCTTAATTATGAAACTAAGAAAGACTCATCTATTTATGGATCAACATTACAAGTAAATAAGAAGAAAAATCTTTCTTATAATTACACTATACACAAATTATTTAATGGTAATGAGGATATTGATTTCAATAATTTTCTAAGAAAGGCTAATATTATTGATAGTGACAAAAAGCCAGATCGAAAATATTTTGATTGGAAAATGCAAAATTTTGCTCTAAACCAATTTGATATTGATAATGATAATAAAGCTTTTCATTATATTCAAATTCGTCAAAATCCAGAAATCAATCCACCCAATTCCAAAGAAATCTTTTTTGATTGGATAAAAATAGATAAAGAAAGACTAAGGAACCCCGTAACAAATTGGGGCTGCAAACCTTGGTTCTTCCCAGAACATGTGCTACTTTATACTGCATATAAAGTGAAACCGTGGATTATACCAAATCCACTTTTTCTTGGAAATTTGTCTTTCCCTATTAGTTTTAGTGAAACTAATAAAGAGATTCAAACTCAAAAAAATTGGGATTTTATACCCATTGAAAAAGGACTCCGTGTATCAAAGACAGGAACAGAAATTATAGAAACATCTTCTGAGGTGTTGTACATGAAAATAGGTGGCGAAGCTTTTAGAGGAAGAATAAGAACCCCCGATTTAGTTCAGTATTGGCTTTTTCAATTGAAATGGCACAATTATTTTGTGGGGGAAACAATACCCGGACTAATGAAACAATTTTCAGCCCAGCTAGAGTGGAATCTAAATTACCAAAAAGTGAGCAGGTGGGTGATAACCTATCTGAGCAATAAACTATTCAGTATAAATCAACATCTCATTCACTATGAAACTACACTAGAGATGGGTGAGCTGGGGCAACTTGAGGTAGTGATTCTCGAATCGAATCGTCTGTATCTAGGAACTTATAGCCAAATTATTATGTATCAGACCATACGCATTTCATTGGTTGATCAAAGTAAGCAAGAAATTAATCAAAAATACCGAAACCAAAGATATCTTAGCCATCAAAGAAGAACAGGAAATAGAAAGAAAAATCATTATGATTTTCTTGTTCCCGAAACTATTTTATCATCTAGACGTCGTAGAGAGTTGAGAATTCTAATTTCTTTCAATTTAAAGAATAGGAATGGTGTGGATAAAAATCCAATACTTTGCACCGAGCCTAAGATAAGAAACTGGGGTTTATTTTTGAATAAAAGTAAACATCTTGGTAGAAAGCAAAAAAAATTAATGAAATTCTTAATGAAATTTAAGTTCTTTCTTTGGCCCAATTATCGATTAGAAGATTTAGCTTGTATGAATCGTTATTGGTTTGATACCAATAATGGGAGTCGTTTCAGCATGTTAAGGATATATATGTATCCACGATTCAAAATTCGTTGACGGTACATTCTTTCTCTATATTCCTTTGTATCAAGCTTTCAAAGGGCTCATTCAAGACTTACTCGAACAATACCCTATAATTCTAATTATAGGGTATTATGAAAGGAAACAAAACGGCGTAACATATGCCTTGTCTTATATCCCAGTTTCATATAAAATGCTACGATACTAAGTCAATGACGTATCAATTAGATCTACAAATGCATCAAGGAAATCTTCGTAATTTTAGGTTTCAGTTATTCACTTTTGGGAGTGTAAAAACCCTCTTTTTATATCCCTATCCGAATCCAATTCAAAATTGGATTGATTTATATTAATTGATAAAATAAGCAATCCATAAAGAAATTCAAATTCTTGTGTATACTACATTAAAATAGCCGGTATTATTATTACTGATCAATCAAATTCATATCTGTTCTGTAAAAGGGGGAGGGGGAAATTCTTTTATGCTAAAAGATGCATTCGTTTCAATTATTTTGCAAGAGGAAAACAAAGAAAACAGGGGGTCCGCTGAATTTCAAGTAGTTAATTTCACCAATAAGATACGGAAACTTACTTTACATTTGAAATTGCACAAAAAGGACTATTCGTCTCAGAGAGGCCTGCTAAAAATTCTGGGAAAACGTCAACGGCTGCTGGCTTATTTGTCAAACAAAAACAGAATACGTTAGAAAGACTTAATTGGTCAGTTGAATATTCGAGAAACAAAAAACAAAAGCTGATTAATTTGAAGAGTTGGTTTGAATTATTCGCTTCAATCGTAATGAACTTCTTTTCGCTTTCAGCAATTCATGGAAGAATGAATCGGGAAAAAACCTATGACTACGCCAGTTACAAGAAAAGACCTCATGATAGTCAATATGGGTCCTCACCACCCATCAATGCATGGTGTTCTTCGACTCATTGTTACTCTAGATGGAGAAGATGTTATTGACTGTGAGCCAGTATTGGGTTATTTACATAGAGGTATGGAAAAAATTGCGGAAAACCGAACAATTATACAATATTTGCCTTATGTAACACGTTGGGATTATTTAGCTACTATGTTCACCGAAGCAATAACTGTAAATGCACCGGAGCAGTTAGGCAATATTCAAGTACCTAAAAGGGCCAGCTATATCAGAGTCATTATGCTGGAGTTAAGTCGTATAGCTTCGCATTTGTTATGGCTTGGCCCTTTTATGGCAGATATTGGGGCACAGACCCCTTTCTTCTATATTTTTCGAGAAAGAGAATTGATATATGACCTATTCGAAGCTGCCACCGGTATGCGAATGATGCATAATTTTTTTCGTATCGGAGGGGTAGCTGCTGATTTACCTCATGGATGGATAGATAAATGTTTGGATTTTTGCGATTATTTTTTAACAGAGGTTGCTGAATATCAAAATCTTATTACACGCAATCCTATTTTTTTAAAACGAGTTGAAGGAGTAGGCATTATTGGCGGAAAGGAGGCAATAAATTGGGGTTTATCGGGACCAATGCTACGAGCTTCCGGAATACAATGGGATCTTCGTAAAGTTGATCAGTATGAGTGTTACGACGAGTTCGATTGGGAAGTCCAATGGCAAAATGAAGGGGATTCATTAGCTCGTTATTTAGTACGAATCAATGAAATGGCAGAATCCATAAAAATGATTCAACAGGCTCTAGAAGGAATTCCGGGGGGGCCCTATGAGAATTTAGAAATCCGACGTTTTGATCCACTAAGAGATCCGAAATGGAATGATTTTGACTATCGATTTATTAGTAAAAAACCTTCTCCGACTTTTGAATTGTCGAAGCAAGAACTTTATGTGAGAGTTGAAGCCCCAAAAGGAGAATTGGGAATTTTTCTGATAGGGGATAAGAATGTTTTTCCTTGGAGATGGAAAATCAGACCACCGGGTTTTATCAATTTGCAAATTCTTCCTCAGCTAGTTAAAAGAATGAAATTGGCTGATATTATGACGATATTAGGTAGCATAGATATCATTATGGGAGAAGTTGATCGTTAAAATGATAATTGATACAACAGAAGTACAAGCTATCAATTCTTTTTCGAGATTGGAATCCTTAAAAGAAGTCGATGGGATCATATGGATGCTTGTTCCTATTTTCAGTCTTGTATTAGGAATCACAATAGGTGTACTAGTAATTGTTTGGTTAGAAAGAGAAATATCTGCAGGGATACAACAACGTATTGGACCCGAATACGCCGGTCCTTTTGGAATTCTTCAAGCTCTAGCAGATGGTACAAAATTACTTTTCAAAGAGAATCTTCTGCCATCTCGAGGAGATATTCGTTTATTCAGTATCGGACCATCCGTCGCAGTCATATCAATTCTACTAAGTTATTTAGTAATTCCTTTTGGCTATCATCTTGTTCTAGCTGATCTCAGTATCGGTGTTTTTTTATGGATTGCAATTTCAAGTATTGCTCCCATTGGACTTCTTATGTCAGGATATGGATCAAATAATAAATATTCTTTTTTAGGCGGTTTACGAGCTGCTGCTCAATCAATTAGTTATGAAATCCCATTAACTCTATGTGTGTTATCAATATCTCTACGTGTGATTCGTTGAGACATAAAATTGACCCTACTTCTTTTCTTTCTAGAAAGGGCCTTTGCTGAGTTGAATATATATTTTTCTTTTTGATTCATCATTCGGGTTGATGAACTAAACCAGATAGTTATATGAGTGAAAGAAACAGCTTCTAAATTTGCAGTAAAAAGATGGAATCTCATTTTCTATGTACAAGAGTGAAGTGAAAGTAAACATAAACATTAGAAGCTGTTTACCCCAAGATTGGTTAATTAGTGATCATGGCTTGAAGCGGGTGCAAAAGATCAACTATATGGGTTTTTTACTATCTATTACCATACATGTATTACCCTAATGGCGGATTCGCAAAAGAGGTGGATAGTTAGGAACACTAAGGTACACAAAGGATTCGTAATAGAGATTATGTAAGTTATTCAACAGGATTTTTCTGTACATAAAAGGAATTCTAATTGGAACTTTAAGTTGGTAGAAATGATGAAGAAGTACTCTCCCGATTCCGATCCAGAGTATCCTCCTATCCACCGATTAAGCATATAACTATCAAGAACGAAGTAATCCTTTACTTTGTTTAAGTTTAAAGTCCCTTTTTCTGAGAAAGGAGAATAGGAACGAAAAAAAGAAACTAGAAAGAATCTAATTGCACTAGAAAGAAAGAGATCTTT